TTTCAGATTCTATTAAAACCTCCTCCTTTTTTCTAGCTCCGATTTTTTATAACCTCAATTCCTAATTGAAACCAATCTATCTATCTCACTTGCATACTGAATTTCGGATATGATATATGTTCCGGTCTCAATCCAAGGAAAGAAGCTTTTAATAAAAAAGAGATCAAAGAAAGAGCAAACTCCAAAAAAGTACATTTCTAAAAAAATGAGATCTTTTAGACCCGAATCCATCTTTATCACGCCTCTTTGTCTTCCAAGAAATTTAGATCATACCAAACTTAATTAGTTTCGAACTTCACTTTTTCCATTTCATTTCTACTGTTTGGGTTTGTGACCAATTGAAATGGAAGACGGGTCTGATGATACCTCATCAGATGGTTGTATACGGAAGACGGTAGGTTATAGAAAAGAATGAAAAACAAAAAGAGATTCTTTTTTGGTTGTATCAAGAATCCCTTTTTGGATTCGTTATGGATAAAAGATCCTCCTATAGTTATACTATTCAATTCTCGACAATGAATCGATCTGAAAGCTCAGATATTGTTATTCATGATATTGATCCGATTCAATATCAAATAACATTGGGATGTAATTCATTTTATTGAATTTAGAGGAGAAGATTTATCATCTCTATGGGATTAGATCCCGAGTTATTGTGAAGTAAAAAACGATGGGATTATGGAAGTAAATATTCTCGCATTTATTGCTACTGCGCTGTTCATTCTAGTTCCTACTGCTTTTTTACTTATCATCTACGTAAAAACCGTAAGTCAAAATAATTGATTCGAATGAAGCTTGACTTCTTTGTTCTTATCAATGATTGAAGAAATGAAAGGGATTTTAATTCCACGTCTTAAATGAAATGAGGGGACTAGAATCAGCAGTATATGAGATCCGGTAGTATGGTAGAAAGAAATCGATTTCTTTCTACCATACTTTCTATTATTGTCTTGTCTAAAGTTGTATTGTATAAAGAGGTATAGGCTTCATCTAGATTAATCTACAATATGTATGTATATTGTATCTTCATATATGTACATATCTATAAATTTCATATATGTGATGTACATCATGTAAATAACACCCCAATTCTAGTTCTTCCTTGCATCTATTTTATTTGATTTGATTGATTTAAAGGTTATTTTTCATATAGTCCATTACTGTAATCCAATATTGAAATGGAGATTTTTTATTTAATATTTAAAACCCCTTCGCAGAACGATATATGAAAAAAAGGCTACAGTTTGATTACTCAACTCAATTAGTAGTGCTTTTAGAGTCCACTTCTTCCCCATACTACAAGTGAAAGGGAAAATGTAAAGACTACCATTAAAGCGGCCCAAGCAAGACTTACTATATCCATGTGAATTATGTCCCCTATCTCTATGAATATGAAGGAATTCGTCCATTATTGATCACTAATAATAGTGGAATCTATGGTGCAGAGTCAAAAAGGGATTATGACCAAACGCTATTGATCAAACAATCCAAAAAATCCACCCACAACAAGTTCCTATATGATTTTTGGTAGAATAGGGAAGTATTAACCACAAGCAAGATACACAGGGACTTTCTTTGTATTATCAAGGAAATCCTCTTTAATGGAAGATGTAGGAATAGTAAGGCCTATTGTTTAGTTTCTTTTATTGCCCTTACATAAGCAAAAAGCATAAAATATACAATCAAGGTAGATCATTACCTACTACATATCTCTCCAAAAGAAGGTTTTTTACTTTTGGTTTCCTCTAGAATATATAAAAAAGGCAATTTTATCTCCAATCTAACCCAAAACTCAGTCAGTAGACACTACCCGAGTTGTGGAAGGAAGGGGCTCAGGAAGTCTTGATAGCTAGACAGACCTTCCTATACTAAAATCCTCTCTTGGGTCCTAGGCGCAAGGATTGAGAGTATAGAATCCCCAAAATTTTTAAATAAAGCAAGTATCACCAGTTCTAGTCTTTTTCCTCTGCTTCTTGCTTTTGCTGAGCAAAAATCCGGCTAGATATAGCAGCAAAAAAATAAAGTATTTCTCGTTTTTTGTAGATGAGGCGGCACCCGGATTTGAACTGGGGTAAAAGGATTTGCAGTCCCCCGCCTGACCACTCGGCCATGCCGCCAAACGGATATAAAATAGAGGGAACGCTTTCTTCTTTTTATTTCTTGAATATCATTATCCCTTTCCTAAACCTAAAAAACCTTTTTTTTGAGCCCAGTTGATTCCCTTCGATTGATTGTATGGTATCTCAAATCTCAAAATAAACAACACCTAAAAACTTTCCATTTTTTTATCTTTCACAAGCAAATGTGGGTTTTCAGTTACAGAATGAAAAATGCAGGGCAAATTGGAACCATTAACTATTGACTTGAATTCATGAAGAGTTCTTGGAACGAAAATTTCATTTCCTTAACGGCACCAAAATAAAGTTGATCCACAACTTATCAGTATCAATTCTTTTCAATAATCAATTTTTTCAATTAAATTTACATTATAACAACAATT